ATATGCAATGAGGCTCTTTTTTTTTTTTTTTTTTTTTCCCCTTTTTAACCAAAATTTTTGGGGAATTTCCAAATTTTTTTTTTAAAAAAAAATTTATTTAAAAATTAAAATTTGGAAATTTTTTTTTCCGGGGAAAATAAAATTTGGGGGATTTTTTTTTTTTAAAAAAATTTAAAAAATTTTTTTTATTTAAAAAAAAAAATTTTGGCAAATTTTTTTTTTAAAAAATTTTCCTTAAAAAAAATTAAAAAAAAAAAAAATTTTTTCCCTTTTTAAAAAGGCTTTTTTTTAAAAATTTTTTTCAAAAAAAAAACTTTTTTTTCCCCCATTTTTTAAAAAAAAAAAATTTTTTTTTTTTTTGGGTTTTTTTTATAAAAACAAAAAAAAAAAAAAGGGGGAAAAAAAAGGGGGGAAAAAAAAAAATACCCGCCCTTTTGGGGAAATTGGGTTGGTTTGAAATTTTTTTTTGCCCGGGGGTAAAAAAAAAAATTTTATTTATTAAAATTTTTTTTTTTAAATTTTTCCCAAAAAAAAAGGGGGGAAAAAAAAAAATTTCAAAATCCGGCCCCCCCCAAAAAAAAGGGGGCCCCCAAAAAAAATATAATTTTTTTTTTTTTAAAACTTAAAATTTTTTTTTATTTAAATTTTTCCAAAAAAATTACCTTAAAAATTTCCGAAATTTTTGGAAAATTTTAAAAAAAAAAAAAAAAAAATCCCGGATTTTTTAAAAAATTTCGAAATTTTTTAAAAATTTTTGAAAATTTTGAAAATTTTTGAAAATTTTTGAAATTTTTTTTTGAAATTTTTAAAAAATTTTTTAAAAAAATTGATATTTTTTATTGAAAAATTAAAATTAAATTAATTTTCATATAAATTATTATTGATTTACAATTTTTAATTATTTAATTAATAAATTTATTTTATTTTTAATTAGTATTTATTTTTTTAAATTAATAATAAATATAAAGTCTTATATTTAAATATAATTGATAACTTTATATGTAAAAATTAACATATAATATCATTTATTAGGAAATTTTAATTTTTGTATTAGGGGTACAATAATTATTATTCATTATTTATTAATAATTAATTTTAATTTATTTATTTATTTATTTTATATTAGGGGATATAAAATTAATTGAATAAAAATTTTAAATTAATTTTTAATTAAGAGAAATAAAATGTGAGTAATTACCAATTTTAATTTATTTAATTATTAATATATTAATATTTTCTAATTTTAATTATTTAAGTAATTTATTTTTAATTAATATTTTTAAAAATTTTTAAAAAATTTAAGTATAAAGTTTTATTTTAGCTTATAAATTTATTATTAGTTTAATTTATATGTAAATTTTTGTATGAATTTTTATTTATTTAAATAATAAATAAATTACTTTATATTCGCAGTAATTAGTATTATTAATTAGAGAAATCTAGAAATAGTAATATTAAAGAGTATTGGCTAAATTTGTGCCAGCAGCCGCGGTTACACGAATAATGCAAATAAATTTTGTCAGTTAAAGTTAAATTGTTTTATTGAAAATAAAATATAATTTATTAGGTGAAATTTTTAAATTATTAATTATTTTATTATAAATTAATTGAAGCTTGAAAATTTTAATAATAAACTAGGATTAGATACCCTATTATTTAAAATGTAAATATCAATACTTAGGTAGTAGTAGTTATGTTCTTGAAACTTAAAAAATTTGGCGGTATTTTAGTCTATTCAGAGGAACCTGTTCTGTAATCGATAATCCACGATGGACCTTACTTAAATTTGTTTAGTTTATATACCGTCGTTATTAGAATATTTTATAAGAATGTTAATTTTCAAAATTTTTAAAAAGAAAATATATCAGATCAAGGTGTAGCTTATATTTAAGTAGAAATGGGTTACAATAAATTTATTTAAACGGATATAAATTTGAAATATTTATTGAAGGTGGATTTGATAGTAAAATTATAAAGATTAATAATTTGATTTTAGCTCTAAAATATGTACACATCGCCCGTCACTCTTATTATTAAGATAAGATAAGTCGTAACATAGTAGATGTACTGGAAAGTGTATCTAGAATGCAATTTAAAGCTTATTCAGTAAAGCATTTCATTTACATTGAAAAGATTTTTGTGCAAATCAATATAAATTGATTAGATTTTATTTATTGATTTTATTTGTTTTTTATCTATTTTATTAAAAATAATTATAAAATGATTAGTTTTAGTATTTTATAAAGAAAAAATAATTTTAATTATAGTGAATTAGTATTGTGAAAGAAAATTGAAATAATTTGAAAAATTATTATTTTAAAAGAAAATTTAATTTATTGTACCTTGTGTATCAGGGTTTATCAAATAAAAATTAAAAATTTAATTTTCTCGATTTTAAAAGAGTTAATATATTATAAAAGTTAATGTGACAAAATTATTTTTAATAATATATTAGAAATGAAATGTTATTCGTTTTTAAAGGTATCTAGTTCTTTAAGAAATAAATTTAATTTAGAAATTTTATATTATTTAATTAGTTAAATTAATTAAATAAATATTTAATTTTAATATTTTATGGGATAAGCTGTAAAATAAATTATTAAAAATATTTAAATAAAATAATAAATATAGATTTAGAAATAGTTATTATTAGCAAAAGTGTTATAATTTATTTTATAATTTAAATTATTTATTTAAATTTTAATTTTTTATTAAAGTATTCATTTTAATTTTAAAAATGAAGTAATAATGATAAAATTAGTATATTATTAATGTATAAATAAATTTATATGAAAGGTTTTTATAAAGAACTCGGCAAAATTAATGTTCGCCTGTTTAACAAAAACATGTCTTTTTGAATTATTTAAAAAGTCTAACCTGCCCACTGAATAATTTTTTAAATGGCCGCAGTATCCTAACTGTGCAAAGGTAGCATAATCATTAGTCTTTTAATTGAAGGCTGGTATGAATGGTTGGACGAGATATTAACTGTTTCATAAAAATTTATAATAGAATTTTATTTTTTAGTCAAAAAGCTAAAATAAATTTAAAAGACGAGAAGACCCTATAAATCTTTATATTTAGGTAATTATAATTTTCAGGATTTTTTTTGTTATGATTGCTAATAATATTTTATTGGGGTGATATTAAAATTTAAAAAACTTTTAATTAATAAAATCATTAATTAATGAATAATTGATCCGTTATTAACGATTAAAAATTTAAGTTACTTTAGGGATAACAGCGTAATTTTTTTGGAGAGTTCATATCGATAAAAAAGATTGCGACCTCGATGTTGGATTAAGAGATATATTTAGGTGTAGCCGCTTAAATGTTAAGTCTGTTCGACTTTTAAATTCTTACATGATCTGAGTTCAAACCGGTGTAAGCCAGGTTGGTTTCTATCTTTAAAAAATTAAAATATTTCAGTACGAAAGGACCTAATATTTGATAAATTATTATTTTTAATATTGAATATAATTAATTTTACTATTTTGGCAGATTAGTGCAATAAATTTAGAATTTATGTATGTAATTTATATTACAAATAGTACGTGTTTTATTTAGAAAATTTATTATTTATTATTGGTAGATTGTTATTAGTAATTTGTGTATTAGTAAGAGTTGCATTTTTAACACTTTTAGAACGAAAGGTATTAGGATATATTCAAATTCGTAAGGGTCCTAATAAGGTTGGAATTATAGGAATTCCTCAACCTTTTTGTGATGCAATTAAATTATTTACTAAGGAACAAACTTATCCTTTATTATCAAATTATATTCCTTATTATTTTTCTCCAGTTTTTTCATTATTTTTATCTTTATTAGTATGAATATGTATACCTTTATTCATTAAATTATTTTCTTTTAATTTAGGTTTATTATTTTTTTTATGTTGTACAAGTTTAGGTGTTTATACAGTAATAATTGCTGGATGATCTTCTAATTCTAATTATGCTTTATTAGGGGGGTTACGAGCTGTTGCTCAAACAATTTCTTATGAAGTTAGTTTGGCATTAGTTTTATTAAGTTTTGTATTTTTAATTGGAGGTTATAATATATTAATATTTTATAAGTATCAATTATTTATTTGATTTTTATTTTTAATATTTCCTATAGCATTAGTTTGATTTAGAATTTCATTAGCAGAAACAAATCGAACTCCTTTTGATTTTGCTGAAGGAGAATCTGAATTAGTTTCAGGGTTTAATGTAGAATATAGAAGAGGTGGATTTGCTTTAATTTTTTTAGCAGAATATGCTAGTATTTTATTTATAAGTATATTATTTTGTGTAATATTTTTAGGGTGTGATGTATTCTCTTTTTCTTTTTATTTAAAGTTAACTTTTGTTTCTTTTATATTTATTTGAGTACGAGGAACTTTACCTCGATTTCGATATGATAAATTAATATATTTAGCTTGAAAGAGTTTTTTACCTTTTTCGTTAAATTTTTTATTATTTTTTGTAGGGTTTAAAATTTTTTTACTTTATTTATTATAGTGAATTAAATTTAGTATTTAAAGTTAATAGAAAATTTAATTTCTATCTTATGTTTTCAAAACATATGCTTAATTCAAGCTCATTAACTAATTTAATAAGTTATCTCATCATTTTGTTACTAGTGGATTAAATAAGAAGTATGAAAAATAAACTACTGTTAAAATTTGTCCTACTAAAACATAAGGTGCTTCTACAGGTCGAGCTCCAATTCATGTTAATAAAATTACTGTAACTACTATAGTTCAGAATAAAATTTTATTAATTGGGTAAAATTGAATACCTCGGAACTTTCTTAAATGATAGAATGGTAAAATAGCTAAAATAGCAATTGATAAAACTAAAGCAATTACTCCTCCTAACTTGTTAGGAATAGATCGTAAAATTGCATAAGCAAATAAGAAATATCATTCTGGTTGAATATGAACAGGTGTTACTAAAGGATTAGCTGGAATAAAATTATCTGGGTCTCCTAATAAGTAAGGATTAATTAATACTAATAAAATTAAAATTATTGTTATAATAATAAATCCAACAATATCCTTATAAGTGAAATATGGATGGAATGGAATTTTATCAATATTAGAATTTAATCCAATAGGATTATTAGATCCTGTTTCGTGTAAAAATAATAAATGAATTATTGTTATAGCTAGTACAATAAATGGTAAAATAAAATGGAATGTGAAGAATCGTGTTAATGTAGCATTATCAACAGCAAATCCACCTCATACTCATTGTACTAGATCAATTCCTAAATAAGGAATAGCAGATAATAAATTAGTAATAACAGTAGCTCCTCAAAAAGATATTTGTCCTCATGGAAGTACATAACCTATGAAAGCAGTTCCTATTACTAAGAATAAAATTAAAACTCCTACTAGTCATGTAGGTGTATATAAATATGAACCATAGTAGATTCCTCGTCCTACATGTAAATAAATGCAAATAAAGAAAAATGATGCACCATTAGCGTGTAAAGTTCGTAATAATCAACCATAATTAACATCTCGACAGATATGGTTTACTCTATTAAAAGCTAAATTAATATCTGCTGTATAATGTATTGCAAGGAATAGTCCTGTTAAAATTTGAATAATTAAACATAAACCTAATAATGATCCAAAATTTCATCAAGATGAAATATTTCTTGGAGCAGGTAGATCTACTAATGCATTGTTTGCGATACTTAAAATTGGATGTTTAATTCGTAAAGGTTTGTTCATTAGTTAATTAAATATAGGTCGTAAAGGACCCTTAAATAAATTAGTAATTTTAACTACAGCAATTAATGTAATTAATAGGTAATTTATTAATAGAATTGTTAATAGATTTGTAGGATAATTATATAATTTATTTAAAGATAAAGAGTTTTCTATTATATATGAATTTAAATTAGAAATTGTTTGAACTTCTAAATTAGTATATTGTAATAAAATACTTTTGTCAATAAAATATAATGAAATAATTATGATAAAAAAAATTGTAATTGATGAAATTAAAAGTTTTACTGAAAATGTGAATATTTCATTTGAAGCTAATGAAGTTACATAAATAAATAAAACTAATATACCTCCTAAAAATACTAAAAATAAAATATAAGAAAATCAAAATGTTTTAGTTATTAATCCTGAAATTATTGAAACTAAAATAGTTTGAATAAGTAAGGTTAATCCTATAGCTAGTGGATGTTTTATATTTATAAAAATAAAATTAAAAATAAATAAAAGAGTTATTAAAATTCATTGTATAATATCAAGAAATAGTTTAATTAAAATATTAATTTTGGGGATTAATGATAAAGATATTTCTTTTTTCTTGAAGTTTTAAAAGAATTAATCTTATTTTTGGTTTACAAGACCAATGTTTTTGTTAAACTATTAAAACTAATGTTAATAAATTTAAATTGATGTTTACCTAGAATTTTATTTATTATAGGAATTTTTACTTTTGTATCAAATCGAAAGCATTTATTATCTATATTATTAAGATTAGAATATATTGTTTTAAGATTATTTCTTTTATTATTTGTTTATTTAAATATATACAATTATGAAAATTTTTTTAGAATGATATTTTTAACTTTTAGAGTTTGTGAAGGGGCTTTAGGTCTTTCAATTTTAGTTTCAATAATTCGTACTCATGGAAATGATTATTTTCAAAGATTTAATATTTTACAATGTTAAAAATTATTTTTATAGTTTTATTTTTATTTCCATTATGTTTTATTAAAAATTCTTATTGAATGGTTCAAAGTTTTTTATTTTTAATTTCTTTTGTTTTTATTTTAATAAATATATACTCTAATTATTTTATATCAATTTCATATATATTTGGTTCGGATATAATTTCTTATGGATTAATTTTATTAAGATTATGAATTGTTTCTTTAATATTAATGGCTAGTGAATCTGTTTTTAAGTATAATAATTATACTAATTTATTTTTATTTAATATTATTTTATTATTATTAATATTAGTTTTAACATTTAGTAGAATAAGTTTATTTATATTTTATTTATTTTTTGAAAGTAGTTTAATTCCTACATTATTTTTAATTTTAGGTTGAGGTTATCAACCTGAACGTTTACAAGCTGGAGTATATTTATTATTTTATACTTTATTAGTTTCTTTACCAATATTAATTGGGATTTTTTATTTATATAAGGTTACTAATACAATGAATTTTTATTTATTAAATAATTATATATTTAATTATGAAATTTTATATTTTTCTTTAGTAATAGCATTTTTAGTAAAAATACCTATATTTTTAGTTCATTTATGATTACCTAAGGCTCATGTAGAAGCTCCTGTTTCTGGTTCTATAATTTTAGCTGGTATTATGTTAAAGTTAGGGGGATATGGATTATTGCGAGTATTTCCTTTTTTACAATTATTAGGTTTAAAATTTAATTTTATTTGAATTAGAATTAGATTAGTAGGGGGAGTATTAGTAAGTTTAACATGTTTATGTCAAACTGATCTTAAGGCATTAATTGCTTATTCTTCAGTTGCTCATATAGGAATTGTATTAGCAGGATTAATAACTATAACTTATATAGGAATATGTGGTTCTTATACTTTAATAATTGCCCATGGATTATGTTCTTCTGGATTGTTTTGTTTAGCTAATATTTCTTATGAACGATTAGGTAGACGAAGTTTATTAATTAATAAGGGGTTATTAAATTTTATACCTTCTATAGCTTTATGATGATTTTTATTAAGATCAGCAAATATAGCAGCTCCTCCAACTTTAAATTTATTAGGAGAAATTTCTTTAATTAATAGAATTGTTAGTTGATCTTGAGTTACTATGTTAATATTATCGTTATTGTCTTTTTTTAGAGCTGCTTATACATTATATTTATATGCTTATAGACAACACGGTAAGTTATTTTCTGGAGTTTATTCTTTTAGTGGAGGAAAAATCCGTGAATATTTACTATTATTTTTACATTGATTCCCATTAAATTTATTAATTTTAAAGGGAGATATATGTATATTATGATTATATTTAAATAGTTTAAAAAAAATATTGATTTGTGGTGTCAATGATAAGATTATTATCTTTTTAAATCGTGAAATATTTATCAATTTGTTCAATTAGATTCGTTAGTTTATTTTTTTGTAGTCTTTTATCATTTACTATAGGATTAATTTTTATTATAAATGATTATACAATTTTTATTGAATGAGAAGTTGTTTCAATAAATTCTTTAATGATTGTAATGACAATTTTATTAGATTGAATAAGTTTAATTTTTATATCTTTTGTATTAATAATTTCTTCTTTAGTAATTTATTATAGAAAGGAATATATAGAAAGTGATTATAAAATTAATCGATTTATTATATTAGTATTAATATTTGTTACTTCAATAATGTTATTAATTATTAGTCCAAATTTAATTAGAATTTTATTAGGATGAGATGGATTAGGATTAGTTTCATATTGTTTAGTAATTTATTTTCAGAATATTAAGTCTTATAATGCTGGAATATTAACTGCTTTATCAAATCGAATTGGTGATGTGGCTTTATTATTAGCAATTGCCTGAATATTAAATTATGGAAGTTGAAATTATATTTTTTATTTAGATGTTATACGATCTGATAATGAAATAATAATTGTTGGTATATTAGTTATATTAGCTGCTATAACAAAGAGTGCTCAAATTCCATTTTCTTCTTGATTACCTGCCGCTATAGCAGCTCCTACACCAGTTTCTGCTTTAGTTCATTCATCAACTTTAGTTACAGCTGGGGTTTATTTATTAATTCGATTTAATATTGTTTTAAGTACAAGTTGAATGGGTAATTTATTATTATTATTATCAGGTTTAACAATGTTTATAGCTGGATTAGGAGCTAATTATGAATTTGATTTAAAGAAGATTATTGCTTTATCAACTTTGAGTCAATTAGGGTTAATAATAAGTATTTTATCAATAGGATATTATAAATTAGCTTTTTTTCATTTATTAACACATGCTTTATTTAAGGCTTTATTATTTATGTGTGCTGGAGCTATTATTCATAATATGAATAATAATCAAGATATTCGTTTAATAGGAAGATTAAGTTTAATAATACCTTTAACTTCTTCTTGTTTTAATGTTGCAAATTTAGCTTTATGTGGTATACCATTTTTAGCTGGATTTTATTCAAAGGATTTAATTTTAGAAATAGTATCTTTTTCTTATATTAATTTATTTTCTTTCTTTTTATATTTTTTTTCTACAGGTTTAACTGTATGTTATTCTTTTCGATTGGTTTATTATACAATAACTGGAGATTCTAATTTTTCTTCTTTAAATATATTAAATGATGAAGGTTGGGTAATATTAAAGAGTATAATAGGTTTATTAATTTTAAGAATTGTAGGAGGTAGTATATTAAGTTGATTAATTTTTCCTACTCCAGAAGTTATCATTTTACCTTTAAATTTAAAGTTATTAACATTATTTGTTTGTATTGTAGGAGGATTAATGGGTTATATAATTTCTAATGTTTCATTATTTTTTATAAATAAGGCTTTAATAAATTATAATAGTTCATATTTTTTAGGTTCAATATGATTTATACCTTATATTTCTACTTATGGAATTATTAATTACCCATTAGTATTAGGAAAGATAAGTATTAAGTCTTTTGATCAAGGTTGATCAGAATATTTTGGTGGACAACAACTTTATTATAATTTAATTAAGAATTCTCAATTAAATCAAATATTACAAAATAATAATTTAAAGATTTATTTATTAAGTTTTGTATTTTGAGTTGTAATTTTATTTATGTATATAATTTGTTTTTATTCAAATAGCTTATATTTAGAGTATGACACTGAAGATGTTAGGGAGATTAATTAATCTTTGAATATACTGAACTAATTTTAGTAATTTATAAAATAAAATTATTTAATTTTACAATGAAAATGTAATGTTTTTTATTAAACTATATAAATAGAAGTATAAATGGAATTTAACCATTAAAAGAAAAAAGTTAGCAGCTTTTACTTGAACATCATACTTCCTTAATTGGAGTTTAAAACTCAATTCTATCATTAACAGTGATAAGCCTCTTTTTGGCTTCAATTAAAGAATAAGGGTAATTTTACCTAAGATTAGGTCGAAACTAATTGCAATATATCGCTTCATATTCAAGGTAGATTGAAAAATCAATACTTTTTGAATGCAAATCAAATGTTATAATTAACTACAACCCTATTAATTTGATCAATTTAATATACCTTGATTTCATTCATGATAAAGTCCTAATAATAAAATTAAAATAAAAATAATTGATGTAATTGTTCAGCATATAATATTAGAAAAATTAATAATTAAAATAATTGGAAGAATTAGAGCAATTTCTACATCAAAAATTAAAAAAATAATAGTAATTAAAAAAAATCGAAGAGAAAAAGGTAATCGGGAAGAAGATTTCGGATCAAATCCGCATTCGAATGGTGATGCTTTTTCTCGATCTACAATTGTTTTTTTAGACAGGATTGAAGCTAATAGTATTACTACTAAAGAAATTAATAAAAGAATTGAGCTGATTGTTAAAATTGAAAAAATTATCTATACTATTAATAATAGACCATATGATTGGAAGTCAAATATACTTTTTATACTATATAGATAGTAATTTATCCTCCTCATCAGTAAATTGATACATAAAGGAATAATCAAACAATATCAACAAAGTGTCAATATCAAGCAGCAGCTTCAAATCCAAAGTGGTGATTCTTTGAAAAATGATTATTTAAGTGTCGTCCTAAACAAACAATTAAAAAAGTTGTTCCAATTAATACATGAAGACCATGAAATCCTGTTGCTATAAAAAAAGTAGAACCGTAAACTGAGTCAGCAATTGTGAATGGAGCTTCAATATATTCGTATGCTTGAAGAATAGTAAAATAAATTCCTAATAGTACTGTAAAAAATAAACCTTGAGTAGTTTGAGAATGATTACCTTCCATTAAACTATGATGAGCTCAAGTAACAGTAATTCCTGAAGTTAGTAAAATTACAGTATTTAATAAAGGAATTTGGAATGGATTAAAAGGAGTAATTCCTAAAGGAGGTCATATAGCTCCTAATTCAATTGAAGGAGATAAACTTCTATGGAAGAATGCTCAAAAAAATGAAACAAAAAATAAAACTTCTGAAAGAATAAATAAAATTATTCCTCATCGTAAACCTGTAGTTACAGAAAGAGTATGAAGACCTTGATATGTTCCTTCTCGAGAAACATCTCGTCATCATTGGTAAACAGTTAAAATTGTAATTAGATTTCCTAATAAAAATAATGAATTATCATATTGATGAAATCACTTTACTATACCAGCTACTGTTGTTATAGCACCAATTGATGCAGTTAATGGTCATGGGCTATAATCTACTAAATGAAATGGGTGATTTGAGTGAGTTGACATTAGTTTACTTCTCTAGAATATAATGTTCTAAGAACAGCAAATACATAAGATTGAATTATAGCAACAGCTGATTCTAGAACTAATAAAGCAATTTGAGTAATAATTAGGAAACTAATAAGTACTATAGATAGGGAAGGTCCAGTATTTCCTAAAAGTGTTAGTAATAAATGTCCAGCAATTATATTAGCTGTTAATCGTACAGCTAAAGTTCCTGGTCGAATAATATTACTAATAGTTTCAATGCATACTATAAATGGCATTAAAATAGCTGGAGTACCTTGAGGTACTAAATGAGCAAACATATGTTGAGTGTTATTAATTCATCCATATAACATGAAACATAATCATAGAGGAAGAGCTAATGTTAATGTTAATGTTAAATGACTTGTACTAGTAAAAATATAAGGGAATAAACCTATAAAATTATTAAATAAAATTATAGAGAATAAAGAAATAAAAATAAATGTAGATCCATTAGCTCCTATAGGACCAAGTAGTGTCTTGAATTCCTTATGAAGAGTTAATAAAATATTATTTCAAAAAATGTGATATCGAGATGGTATTAATCAATATATAGATGGAATTATTAAGATTCCTAAAAAAGTACTTAATCAATTAAGAGATAGATTAAAAATACTTGATGAAGGGTCGAATACAGAGAATAAATTTGTTATCATTTTCAGTTTAATGACTTTGTTGAATGAGTTTTATTACTTAAATTTGATTTAGGTATTGAAGGAATATATGAATAGTAATTTATTATATTAAAAATTACAAAAGTAATTGAAAAAATAATAAATAAACTTAATCAACCAATAGGTGCTATTTGAGGGATTAAAAAATATTAATAAATTAATAATTTTAGTTTGACAAACTAATGTTATATATTTTAACTAATTTTTTCATTAGAAGTAAGTGCTAATTTACTATAAAATGGTTTAAGAGACCAGTACTTGCTTTCAGTCATCTAATGAAGAATTATTCTTAGAAATTCATTTAATAAAGTAATTTACAGGAATACTTTCAATAACAATTGGTATAAAACTATGATTTGCTCCACAAATTTCTGAACATTGACCATAAAATAATCCAGGTCGATTAATTAAAAAATTAGTTTGGTTTAATCGTCCAGGTGTTCCATCAACCTTTACTCCTAAAGCTGGAACAGTTCATGAATGAATTACATCAGCTGCAGTTACTAAAATTCGAATTTGAGAATTTATAGGAAGAACTACTCGGTTATCTACATCTAATAAACGGAATCCGTCTACTGGTAATTCATTTGTAGGAATTATGTAAGAATCAAATTCTACATTATTGAAATCTGAATATTCGTAACTTCAGTATCATTGGTGTCCAATAGCCTTTAAAGTTACTGAAGGTTCATTAATTTCATCTAATAAGTATAAAAGTCGTAAAGAAGGGAAAGCAATAAATAATAAAATAATAGCAGGTAAAATAGTTCAAATAATTTCAATAGTTTGTCCGTGTAATAAGTATCGATTTACATATTTGTTAAAAAATAAAGTAAATATTAAATAACCAACTAAAACAGTAATTATTACTAAAATTATTAATGCGTGATCATGAAAAAAAATTAATTGTTCTATTAATGGAGAAGAACTATCTTGTAAACCTAAATTTGCTCATGTTGACATTAGTTTCTAATAAAAGTAAAATACTTTATATATGGAGCTTAAATCCATTGCACTAATCTGCCATATTAGAAATTAACTAATAAAGGCAATTCATTATATCTGTGTTCAGCAGGTGGAGTATTTTGTAATCATTCAATTGATGAATTTAATTGAATTGGGAAGATTACTTGTCGTTGTGATACTAAACTTTCTCAGATAATATAGAATAAATATAAAATTCCTAATAATGAAATTGTTGATCCAATAGTTGAAATTACATTTCATGCTGTATAAGCATCTGGATAATCTGAATATCGTCGAGGTATTCCGGCTAATCCTAAGAAATGTTGAGGGAAGAATGTTAGATTTACACCAATAAATATAATAACAAATTGACTTTTTAAAAGCTTGCTATTTAAAGTTAATCCAGTAAATAATGGATATCAGTGGACAAATCCGGCTATAATAGCAAATACAGCTCCTATAGAAAGAACATAGTGGAAATGAGCAACTACATAATATGTGTCATGTAAAATAATATCAACAGAAGAATTAGCTAAAACAACTCCTGTTAATCCTCCTACTGTAAATAAGAATACAAATCCTAAAGCTCATAGAATAGCTGGAGAATAAGTTAATTGAGTTCCGTACAATGTAGCAAGTCAACTAAAAATCTTAATTCCTGTAGGTACAGCAATAATTATTGTAGCTGAAGTAAAATAAGCTCGAGTATCAACGTCTATTCCAACTGTAAATATATGATGAGCTCAAACAATAAATCCTAAAAGACCAATTGCTAGTATAGCATAAATCATTCCTAAAGAACCGAATGTTTCCTTCTTTCCTGATTCTTGACTAATAATATGAGAAATTATTCCAAATCCAGGTAAAATTAAAATGTATACTTCTGGATGTCCAAAGAATCAGAATAAGTGTTGGTAAAGAATAGGATCTCCTCCTCCAGCTGGGTCAAAGAATGAAGTATTTAAATTTCGGTCTGTTAATAATATAGTAATAGCTCCGGCTAATACAGGTAAAGAAAGAAGAAGTAATAAAGCAGTAATTACAACTGATCAAACAAATAAAGGTATTCGATCAAATGTAATACCAGTAGCTCGTATATTAATTACAGTAGTAATAAAATTTACTGCTCCTAAAATTGAAGAAATTCCAGCTAAATGAAGAGAGAAAATAGCTAAATCAACAGAAGCACCTCCATGAGCAATAATTGAAGATAAAGGTGGGTAAACAGTTCATCCTGTACCAGCTCCCTTTTCTACTATACTTCTAACTAATAATAGAGTTAAAGCAGGAGGTAAAAGTCAGAAACTTATATTATTCATTCGAGGAAATGCTATATCAGGAGCTCCTAATATTAAAGGAACTAATCAATTTCCAAATCCTCCAATTATAATAGGTATAACTATAAAGAAAATTATAATAAAAGCATGAGCAGTTACAATAACATTATAAATTTGATCGTCACCAATTAGAGCACCAGGGTGTCCTAATTCAGCTCGAATTAAAATTCTTAATGAAGTTCCTACTATACCAGATCATGCTCCAAAGATAAAATATAAAGTACCAATATCTTTGTGATTAGTAGAAAATAACCATTGTTGCGATTAAATGGCTGAAGTTTAGGCAATAGATTGTAAATTTATTTATGAGAATTATTCTCTTTAATCAATTAGCTTTATAGTCAATAATGACATTAGACTGCAATTCTAAAGGAGTAATAAATTTACTAAGGCTTAAAAGATTATTCTTATATTGATAGCTTTGAAGGCTATTAGTTTATTTAACTTAAAGCCTTAAAAAAAGAAATATAAGGAAGAAGTTAAAAACAGCCCGAAAGTTGAAATATAAGAAAAAATTAATAAAAGCTTTATATTTGATGATTTATAATATGAAAATGTTATTCAGTTATTTTCATAATAATTTAATATGAAAGCACTATAACATAATCGTATATAAAAATATAAAGTAATTAAAGTCATTATTACTAAAAAAGTCAATAAAAATAATTGATTATTTATAGTTAGTGATTGGATTACAAATATTTTTGGAAGAAATCCTAAAAATGGAGGTAATCCACCTAATGAAAGAAGATTAAAGAATAAGAAAAATTTAATACTTTTTTCATGGAAAAATAATGAAAATAATTGATTAATATAAGAAATTTTAAATATATTAAATATGAATACTATAGAAAAAGTTAAAAAAGTATAAAATAAAAAGTATACTAATCAAATATTTCTATTGTATATAGCTGCTAACATTCATCCTAAATGATTAATTGAAGAATAAGCTATTAATTTACGTAAAGAGGTTTGATTTAATCCTCCTAATGCACCAATTAAACTTGATAAAATAATTCTAATAATAATTAATGGCTTAAAAATAACATAAGAAATTAATATTAATGGAGCAATTTTTTGTCAAGTTATTAAAATTAATGCATTAATTCATGATAATCCTTCTATTACATTAGGAAATCAAAAATGGAAAGGAGCTGATCCTCTTTTTAGTAATAAAGAAGAAAAAATAATTATTTCTATTAAATAGTCAGAATTTCTTTTTCCTGTATTTAGTAAAAATAAAATTACTGCAAATAAAAAAACGGAAGAAGCTAATGCTTGGGTTAAAAAGTACTTTAAAGATGCTTCTGTAGATATTAATTTATTATCTCTTATTAGGGGGATAAAAGCTAACAAATTAATTTCTAAACCTATTCAGGCTCCTATTCAAGAGTTTGCTGAGATAGCAATTAAAGTTCCTATTATTAAAATAGCTAAAAATATAATCTTTGATGAATTATTAAAAATTAAAAAGAAAAGGATTAGAACCTTTATAAATGGGGTATGAGCCCAGTAGCTTAATTAGCTTATCTTTTTATTAAATATATTTTGGTGTACGATGCACAAAAGTTTTTGATACTTTTAGAAATAGTTTAATTCTATTAAATATAATAATGAATGTAATATTGATTACATAATTTACCCTATCAAGGTAACCCTTTTATCAGGCAATTCATT